GGATTTCTGACCACATTCTCCATAGGTCCCTCTTAGATCTTCTTTCTCCAATCTTGGATTAGGGAAGAAGGAGATATTCGCGACTACTGGCGGTTTCATTATGGGGCAGCTCATGATCTTCATATCGATCTATTATCCACCTCTGTATCTATTCTTTCTTAGCTAAACGGGTGGAGGATCCACCCAATTTGTTTATATCATGGGCTCGAAAAACGGATCCAAATTTGACTGAAATGCACGATCTTCACAGGTATCACTTTTCACGATACCTAAAAGGTGCAATAGCCATTTTGAACCATTTCCTATACTATAAGAGAATGGTTTCCATTACTTTGAGAAATGGATTCTTATATCAAACTATAGCTATTACATTAAAGAAGTAATAGAAGTCGAAGACGCAGAATGGTAGTGAATAGAGAGAAAGATTCTTCTGATTTTCTTGTTCCTGAAAATATTCTATCTATCTCCTAGACGCCGTAGAGAATTGAGAATTTTCATGTCTTTCAATTCTCGTACTCGTAATTGGAAAGTTACGGAAGGAGACCCGTCATTTTGCAATGAAAACAACATATAAAACTCTGGCAAATTTCGAAATCAGGCCAAGCGTCTTAATACATATGCAAAAAAATTCATTATTGGCCCACCATTGATTAGAAGATTTCGCTTGTATGAATCGCTATTGGTTTGATACGAATAATGGCAATCGTTTCAGTATGTTAAGGATACAATACAGATGTATCCACAATTCATTTAGAGTTACTTAATAGCCTATTTCTTATACCATATCTCTATCCCGTGAAATTATCGAGCCGAAAGATGGATGCATATGCTGTGTTTCATTTTGCTAAATGATATCAATTAAATGGTGTATCAATTCCATAAATTGGATATAGCAATAAAAAAACCAGCAAAATTCTTTCTAATATTTTAGATAGAGGAAACATCTAAAATATTAGAAAGAATGTACTCTTCTATCCAAATCCAATTTGCATTGATAAAATCAATCCAAATTCCAGTAGTAGATGAATAATTGCAAATTTTTGTGTGTACGAGATTAGAATAACTTCAAAATAACTGACATAATTTTTTATTTTTCCTGATCAGAAAAATATATGAAAAAGAAAGGAGGTAGAAAAATTTTGGGATTTATGGTTAAAGAAGAAAAAGAAGAAAACAGAGGTTCTGTTGAATTTCAAGTATTTAGTTTCACCAATAAGATACGGAGACTTGCTTCACATTTGGAATTACACAAAAAAGATTTTTCATCCGAAAGAGGTCTACGAATACTTTTGGGAAAACGTCGACGTTTGCTAGCTTATTTGGCAAAGAAAAATAGAGTACGTTATAAGAAATTAATCAGTCAGTTGAATATTCGGGAGCAGTAATTTAATCGTTCGAATTTTTTTCTTTTTTTATTAGTAGTCTTATAGTAGTCTTAGATTTTGCATTTTGATGAGCCTCGTTTTGAGGAATTCATGGAATAATCCATTTTCATGGAATAATGAATTAAGGAAGAAAGGATATGAGTCTACCGCTTACAAGAAAAGATCTCATGATAGTCAATATGGGCCCTCAACACCCATCAATGCATGGTGTTCTTCGACTGATCGTTACTCTTGATGGTGAAGATGTTATTGATTGTGAACCCATATTAGGCTATTTACACAGAGGAATGGAAAAAATTGCGGAAAACCGAACTATTAAGAGATGAGGGAAATAGAGAGATGGTAGAAGGGGATAGGAAAGGGGAAGATATTTGTAAATTCCTTAAGTTAAGAAAGAAAAAAGAATAAAAATACGGATACATAACATAAAAAAAAGAATAAATAAGACGAAATTCGTCCTCCTCCTACATATTTAATTTCTTCTCCTATACAAAAACTAACAAGACCCACCCCATTGGTAATTCCATCAATGACACCTTTATCAAAAAATTCCGTTAGTTCGGTTAATGCTCTTATACCGAAGGTAAAGACCCTAGTATAGAAAATATCTATATAACCGCGATTATATGACCAACTGTATATATTTTTTTTTATTTTATCAAAAAAGTACGAAAAAGGACTTTCCTTGTAAAAGGAATTTTGTAAATCCAAATTCTGAAAAAAAGAATAAGAGGATCCATAGAAAATATATGCAATGAATAAACCGAAGATAGCTAAACTTACAGAATAAATTGCATTAGTAAAAAATTCATATGAATTTATGGAAGAATTAGAACTTTCCTGGGTAAAGTTTATTGAGGGAGTTAACCACTTTGATAATATGGTTAACCCCCCTATTCCATTATCCGTCGCTCCATTATCAAAAGAGATTCCTATGAATCCAATGAACAAAGTAAAAAGCAGTAATATAAGAAGAGGAAATAACATAGTATTTTCCGTTTCATGCGGATAGGCAAAAGTTTTTTTAGCCCCAAAGGACGTACTAAAGGATCCTATCCTATTTGTTGTATTACCTTGAATTTTTGGTATATTTTGTAAAAAAAAAGAAACTCCATTCTTTGTTGTTGATAAAATGAAACCCCTATTCACTCCTTTGGGTATCCTTTTTCCCCACAAGGATATTGAATACAAGGGACCCTCTTTAGTGCTACTATAATTTTGAAAATGAACGCGCAAATACCCATCAAATGTAAGTAAATATATCCGAAACATATAAAAGGCAGTTAATCCTGCAGTAAAGGAAGCTATTATTCCAAAAAAGGGCGAATATAACCAACTATTACTAAGGATCTCATCTTTGGACCAAAAGCAAGCAAGAGGCGGAATACCACAAAGAGAAAGTGTACCCCATAAAAAAGCGGATCTTGTAATTGGAATATATTTTCTTAAACCGCCCATAAGAACCATATTCTGACTTTTATCTGGTGAATATCCAACAAGAGGTTCCATTGAATGAATAATTGATCCGGATCCCAAGAACAATAAAGCTTTTGAATAAGCATGAGTGATCAAATGAAATAAAGCAGCTTGATAAGAACCTATACCTAAAGCTAACATCATATAACCCAATTGAGACATTGTAGAATAGGCTAAGCTTCTTTTAATATCTCTCTGAGCAAGAGCTAAAGTAGCTCCTAAGAAGAGTGTTATTGTACCTACTAAAGAAATTAAACTCATTATCAAAGGTAGAGATATGAAAAGAGGAAGAAGTCGAGCTAGAAGAAAAATACCCGCAGCAACCATAGTTGCTGCGTGTATAAGAGCTGAAATGGGAGTGGGTCCTTCCATAGCATCGGGTAACCATACGTGAAGAGGGAATTGTGCGGATTTCGCAACTGCACCAAGGAATAATAAAAAAGCACACAAAGTAGTAAGTAAAGAATTAATTCCATTATTAGGAATCCAGTTATTAGCTATTTTGAACAAATCCCTAAACTCTAAACTACCTGTTATCCAAAAAAAACCTAAAATTCCTAATAATAGACCAAAATCCCCTACACGATTAGTTACAAAAGCTTTTTGACAAGCACTCGCTGCGATTGGTCGTGTAAACCAAAAGCCTATCAATAAATAGGAACACATTCCTACGAGTTCCCAAAAAAAATAAATTTGTATCAAATTGGAGCTAGTAACCAATCCTAGCATGGAAGTATTGAAAAAACTTATATAAACAAAAAATCTCAAATACCCTTCATCGTGAGACATATAACCGTCACTATAAATAAGAACCAGGATTCCTACAGTAGTAATTAGTATTAACATAATAGAAGTAAGCGGGTCAATCAAGTATCCAAATTCTAAAGAAAAATCATTATTGACGGTCCAAGACCATAGATATTGATAGATAGAACTTCCATTTATTTGTTGAATAGACAGTTGAACTGAGAATACCATAGCTATACTTAAGAGTAAAACACTAGGAAAAGCCCATATGCGACGAAGATTTTTTGTTGCTGTCGGAATAAAAAAAAGGCCAAATCCCATTGACATAATAACTGGAAGTGGGAGAAGAGGGATTACCCATGCATATTGATATATATGTTCCATAAGAAAAGAAGTTGCAATTTTTACTTGAAATTTTTACTTGAATTTTTATATAAAATAAAAGGGTTTCCGATTCACCAAATCAATTCTTATCTCTTTCTGAAGGAATAAATAAAAAGAATAAGAAAAAATACTGGAATTCTTAATTTTTTCAAAAATTTATTTCATTGAGATAATCTAAAATTCAAAATGGGTTTAATTGGTTAAATTCAAAAAGTTAATCAAAAAACTTCGTTACCTAATTATTACCTAAATAAGGATATTTAGTAAAATAAAAAAAAGGTTGAATCTTTTTACTTTCTATTCATTTTTAGATTTCTTTAAAACAAAGATGAAGCAGCTCTCTTGTTTCGTAACTGATTGACTGAATTCCAATGAAAAGAAAACCCATGTTTATAAAAAATTATAAAAGAGTTCTTACTTCATATAGAACTCAAATCCTAATGACTATAATTACCTAAGTTTAAGAATGTCCTGTTTAAGAAACTCCGTATTTTTTGTTTTGATGGGTATTCCATAATGGAATACCATTCTGAACTTAATTAACTATTTGGATTCCCCCTTCTTTTTATCCACCCATCTTATATAGGGGATAGGCTTCCATACCGTATATCTATATATGGAGTATACTTGATATATAAATATCTATAAATAGATTTAAAGGGGAAACCTTTCCATATATTCTATATTATTAAAACAAAGTATAAAATATATACGGAAAAAAATTCAGAATGTCAGTATCTTTCAGTATCTAAGTATAAATACTAAGAAAAAGAGGAAAGAGGGATTGATTTGCCACAATAGATGTCTTTCACATACAACTAGAAAAAAATAATTTCCTTTTTGAATGGCTGTTCCAAAAAAACGTATTTCATTGTCAAAAAAGCGTATTCGTAAAAATATTTGGAAGAAAAAAACTTATTTTTCCATAGTACACTCTTACTCTTTAGCAAAATCAAGATCATTTTCCAGCGGGAATGAACATCCAAAACCAAAGGGTTTTTTGGGGCAACAACAACAAACAAATAATAAGTAATAGGGTTTTGGAATAATCTGAATTGACCTATCAAAAAATTATTCCAATTACTTAAATATGAATAATTTCAATTAATTAATTAATGTACTTTTATGTGTTGAATTACTCAGTACAATATTGTTAGAACAAACTCCTCTGATATATAGAATAAAAGTTTTGGTATACTGTGTGCTAAGTATTCTTTCCCTATCAATGATCCATTAATTTTTCATAATAGAATTCTCATATTTTATTATGAGAATTCTATTATGAAAAGTGGAGTATTCTTGCAATAGTACTTATGGCTTCCATTTTCTCCAAAATCGTTGGTTTAATGTTAGTAAAGTAAATCCTATTAATATTAATAGGAGCATAAAGTTTGATTCTATAAATTTTTCCTTTTATTGAAAGAATTCTCCAAATTTAAGGGAGAAACTAATTAGAAAAAAAGGAGTTCCAACTCTTTCAAGCAGTCTTTCTATTCTATTAGGCACAGCAAGAGTTTATTGTAAAAAAAATTGCAATGATACTACCAAACGAAGTCTATTTTAATGAAGACTCTAATGTTCCTAAATTTTATAGACTTTCCCAATCTCGACGATTCGCGAGATAATAGCTATTATTCTTTTAAGTTACCCATTATTTGAAGTTAGCCGCCATGGTGAAATTGGTAGACACGCTGCTCTTAGGAAGCAGTGCTCAAGCATCTCGGTTCGAATCCGAGTGGCGGCATTCTCGAAAAAGAATACAATAGATTAGAAAATGGATTCAATTCGAAATTTACAATTTTGTAATGGGACCTTCCCCTTATGCTATTTGCAACTTTAGAACATATACTAACTCATATCTCTTTCTCAACCATTTCTATTGTGATTACGATTCATTTGATAACCTTATTAGTTCGTGAACTTGGGGGATTACGTGATTCGTCAGAAAAAGGAATGATAGTTACTTTTTTCTCTATAACAGGATTCCTAGTTTCTCGTTGGGCTTCTTCGGGACATTTTCCATTAAGTAATTTATATGAGTCATTGATCTTCCTTTCATGGGCTCTGTATATTCTTCATACCATTCCTAAGATACAGAACTCTAAAAATGATTTAAGCACAATAACTACGCCAAGTACTATTTTAACGCAAGGCTTTGCCACATCGGGTCTTTTAACTGAAATGCATCAATCCACAATACTAGTACCTGCTCTACAATCTCAGTGGTTAATGATGCATGTCAGTATGATGTTACTAAGCTATGCAACTCTTTTGTGCGGATCCTTATTATCTGCCGCTATTCTAATCATTAGATTTCGAAAGAATTTCCATTTCTTTTCTAAAAAGAAAAAAAATGTTTTATTTAAAACATTTTTCTTTAGTGATTTTAATGCAAAAAGAAGTGCTTTAAAAAGCACCTCTGTTCCTTCATTTCCAAATTATTACAAATATCAATTAACGGAGCGTTTGGATTCTTGGAGTTATCGTGTCATTAGTCTAGGATTTACCCTTTTAACCATAGGTATTCTTTGTGGAGCAGTATGGGCTAATGAGGCGTGGGGATCCTATTGGAATTGGGATCCTAAGGAAACTTGGGCATTTATTACTTGGACCATATTTGCAATTTATTTACATAGTAGAACAAATCCAAATTGGAAGGGTACGAATTCGGCACTTGTAGCTTCGATAGGATTTCTTATAATTTGGATCTGCTATTTTGGTATCAATCTATTAGGAATAGGTTTGCATAGTTATGGTTCGTTTACATTAACACCTAAATGATTACATAAACTGAAACCTTCATGAAATGCACGTTTTTACTTTTTTGTTTTATTTGAGAACCCTTTGAACGCCCTCTCAAAGGGTTCTCAAATAAAACAAAAAAGATCTAATTAGACTTTTTACTTTTTTCTGCATTAATAGTAATAGAGCGGACTAATTAAAAAAACCTATTTAGGATAATAATTGGATAAGAGAGCCTCTACCCTGTCAACGGATAGGGAGAGAACTAAATCTGGATAAATACCAATACCTATTACTGGTAAAAAGATACAGATTAAAATAAAGAGTTCCCGTGGTCCAGAATCCACAAAATTTGCGTTTGGAACATTAAATAGCTTGTATCCATAGAACATCTGGCGTAACATAGATAATAAATAAATAGGGGTTAATATCATTCCGATTGCCATTACAAAAGTAATTAGCATTTTTGGCATTAACAGAAATTTTGGACTAGTAATTAGTCCAAAAAAGACTACTAATTCTGCGACAAAACCACTCATTCCTGGTAAGGCAAGAGAAGCCATTGAAAAGCTACTAAACATAGTAAAAATTTTCGGCATTGGGATAGATATTCCCCCAAGTTCTTCGAGATAAACAAGACGCATTCTATCAGAAGCCGTTCCTGCCAAGAAAAAAAGTGTAGCACCAATAAATCCATGGGATAATATTTGTAAAATAGCTCCATTGAGTCCAATGTTGGTTATGGAACCAATTCCTATAATTATGAAACCCATATGAGATACGGAGGAATAGGCTATTCTTTTTTTGAAATTTCGTTGACCAAGAGAAGTTGAAGCTGCATAGATTATCTGGATAGCTCCTATTATTACCAACCAGGGCGAAAATAGATAATGAGCATGAGGTAATAATTCCATGTTGATACGAATCAATCCATATGCTCCCATCTTTAATAAGATTCCCGCTAAAAGCATACATGTACTATAATGAGCTTCCCCATGGGTATCTGGTAACCACGTATGTAGGGGTATAATCGGCAATTTGACAGCATAAGCAATAAGGAAGCCAAAATATAAAAGTATTTCCAAGGTTGCTGGGTATGATTGATTAATTAATCTTTCCAAATCTAATCCTGGTTCATTGGAACCATATAAGCCCATACCCAGAACTCCGATTAAGAAAAAAATGGAACCGCCTGCAGTATACAAAATAAATTTTGTAGCTGAATATAAACGCCTCTTTCCCCCCCACATGGATAAAAGTAAGTAAACAGGAATTAATTCTAACTCCCACATGATAAAAAAAAGTAAAAGATCTCGCGAAGAAAATAATCCTATTTGACCACTATACATTGCGAGCATCAGGAAATAGAATAATCGCGAATTCCGGGTAACTGGCCAAGCTGCTAAAGTAGCTAAAGTAGTTATAAATCCTGTCAATAAAATAGATCCTACTGAAAGTCCATCGATTCCCAATCTCCAGTGAAAATCGAGGATATCTATCCATTTATAATCCTCCTTTAGTTGGATTAAGGGATCCTCCAGTTGGAAATGATAACAGAATGCATAAGTCATTAGAAGGAATTCTAATAAACAAATGGATATAGTATACCACCTAATGATTTTGTTTCCCCTATGGGGTAAAAAGAAAATTAATAAACCTGCAAATATCGGCAAAACAACAAGTATTGTTAACCAAGGAAAATAACTCATGATAAAGTGATAAAGACAAGATACGTTTTGACCAGAAAAGCCCGTGCTCGATTATTTCAAGCACAGGCTTCTTCGGTAAAGAGGAATCAGACGATTCGAATGAAGTTTTTTGTAACGTATCAATAAGATAGAGCCATACTACGGGTTGTTTCAGGTCCTAAATAAACACGGACACTTAAAAAATCTGTCGGGCAGGCGGATTCGCATCTTTTACAACCCACACAATCTTCAGTTCTCGGCGCGGAAGCAATTTGCTTGGCTTTACATCCATCCCAAGGTATCATTTCTAATACATCTGTTGGACAAGCTCGTACACATTGAGTGCATCCTATACATGTATCGTAAATTTTTACGGAATGTGACATTGGATCTATAAATTTTTCTTTTCAACATAAAATTTTTCGATCTGGTAAAAATGAAATTAGTACTATCATGAGTCATATGTATTGTAGACACCAGACGAAGCAATGGTTTATCCAAACCTCAAAAAATATATATATATATTTTTTTTAATCCGTTTGTGAGAAAGCGTGAAAAAAGCCAAGAGACTTGAATTTTTGACTTCAATAATCAGAATTATATGAATTGTAGATACAAATTCGAATTAGCCAATAAATTGGCTATCGTCTTTTCAATATAAATTATTGCAATATTAAAATTGCAATATCAATGAATTACAAAAATTCATTTAAGTGAAAAAGAATACTATGCAATAACCTATTAAAAAAAAATGTATATTCTCAAATAATACTAAGAAAATAGTATTGATTTCCATTCATCTTAATATTCAATATTATTATATATGCGCCTTTGTTTATAGGATTGTATATCTAATTATTCAATAAATTAGATTGATTGACACGAGTTGATTTCCTATTACGATGGATGGAAGAAAGAATGGATAGTCCAATAGCGGCCTCAGCAGCCGCAAGGGCTATCACAAAAATTGCAAAAATGTCTCCTTTTAATTGGCGACTATCAAATAGATCAGAAAATGTTACGAGATTTAGATTAATTGAATTCAGTATAAGTTCAAGACATATTAGAGCTCTAACCATGTTTCGGCTTGTGATCAATCCATAGATACCAATCGAAAATAAATAGACACTCAAAAAAAGTACATGCTCAAACATCATTAATTAACTCCTTATAAATCTCGATTCATCTCAATATGAGGACAAGAATTGAACCGATTCAATTAATTACAATAGAACAATTACACAACAAAAGAGAAAAGAAAGAAGGTATTTGTTGGCAGTAGATCGGTTTTACTAAATCAAAATTTTGATTCTTTAGTTATTTATTTTAGATTTGCAATTCTTAGAATTTTTACTATTTCCAAATTTTCTTATTGCCGAGCCATAGTAATTGCACCTATTAAAGAAACTAGAAGAATTATGGAAATGAGTTCAAACGGAAGATAAAAATCGGTTGCTAAATGAATCCCAATTTGTTGAACATTATTTATGAGACCCTGTTCTACTATTTGGTTTGATCTTGTAGTCCAAAGAATTCCATACCATGACGTATCTGGGATAGTAGTCATTAGTGAAAAAACAATAGTTATACAAACTAGTGAAGTGAACCCATCTCCAATAGTCCAATAATTCTTATCTTTAGACCATTCTGAGCCATTTACGAACATTACGGCGAATATGATCAAGACATTTATGGCTCCCACATAAATAAGAAGTTGTGCCACAGCTACAAAGTAGGAATTTAATAAAAAATAGAATAAGGATATACAAACAAGAACTAATCCCAGCGAAAAGGCAGAATAAATGGGGTTGTTAAGTAATACTACTCCTAGACCCCCTAGTAGAAGAACAAATCCCCCAAATAGCATAAGAATCTCATGTATTGGTCCAGGTAAATCCATTATGGATAAAAAGAAATTAATAGTATAAAATTTTTCATGAACTGACTAAAACTAAAGGATTCAAGAAAGGCAAAAGGGATTAGGATATTTTTTGGGGGTATAAGCTGTATAGTTAGAAATTATATCACGAAAATCTAGTCTGATTTAAAATAATCAAAAATTCCGAATAAGCATGTAGTTATTCGTTTTTCTTTATAGTTAGTAAAGGATTATTCTTTTTTTATAACAAAAAGAAAAGAAAAAAATACGAATTTAGTAATCAGTAATCGTTCTTGAATTCGAAGATTTATCTTCCTCTATTTTACTTTTAGTAGAATTTCTAATTGTTTGAATTGTGTAATCTTCCATTATGGAGATCGGTAACCGACTTAAAGCAATTTGATTGTAATTCAATTCATGACGATCATAAGTAGAAAGTTCATACTCTTCAGTCATTGATAAACAGCTTGTCGGACAGTACTCAACACAATTGCCACAAAATATACAAACTCCGAAATCAATACTATAATTAAGCAATTGCTTCTTTTTAATATCCTTTTCAAATCTCCAATCCACAAGGGGTAGATCTATCGGACATACGCGAACACATACTTCACAAGCAATACATTTATCAAATTCAAAGTGGATTCGGCCCCGAAAACGCTCCGGTGTAATTGATTTTTCGTAAGGGTAGTGAATCGTTATAGGTAAACGATTTGTGTGGGATAAGGTAGTTATGAAACTTTGACCAATGTACCGTGTAGCACGTATTGTTTGTTGACCATAACTCATGAACCCAGTTACCATAGGGAACATATTCATTCTAAATATCTATGAAAAAGATATGTTTCTTTCTCTTGTTTGAGAGAACCTTTGTGTTGAAAATATTCTTACTGTTATTGTATTATCTTATTTATAGTGAAACAAGTTGGGAAGAGGTTGTTAATAAGAGATTGCCCAGAGAAATAGGTAAAAGAAATTTCCATCCAAGATTTAATAACTGATCCATTCTCATCCTGGGTAAAGTCCATCTTATTGTGATAGAAATGAAGAGAAATAAATAAGCTTTAGTTAATGTAATAAAGATACCTATTGTTATTTCCAAAATTCCAATTGGGTTATTCATTTGGAAAAAATCAAAAAAGGATATATAGGGAATAGATAAATTCCACCCACCTAAGTAGAGAACTGTTACAAATAAAGAGGAAACTAATAAATTGAGGTAAGAAACAAGATAAAATAAACCATATTTTATACCGGAATATTCGGTTTGATAACCTGCTACTAATTCTTCCTCTGCTTCTGGTAAATCAAAAGGTAATCTTTCACATTCTGCCAACGAAGAAATTAGAAAAACTAGAAAACCTATAGGCTGGCGCCAAATATTCCATCCAAAAAAACCATACTTTGACTGTGCTTCAACTATATCAACTGTACTTGAACTGTTAGATAATCATAGTCGATGATAACATCACAGTTCCCACCGCTATTCCAAAACCGTACGTGAAACCTTAGCTTCATACGGCTTCTCTATGATCAGAAAAAAGAGAGGACTGTTTCGTTATTAGCCCCCGGGGCGCAGATAGAATTAGGTAAAATAAAATAGATGGCAAAGTCCTAAATTAGACCAAAGTAATTCTGTCTGCTAGAATAAGAAAAAGAGCTTCTGAATTGATCTCATCCTTTATAATATAATAAATTTATTTCTTTCTTCAGTAATAACTTAATCTTGGAATAAAATACTTGTTATAGGAATTAAATTAATAAATGAAAAGATTTGGGTATTAGTTCATAAGGAATTCTCTATGAATAGAGGAAGGAAATAATTCCAATTTTTTTGTATTGCACTCCACATCTTTTGTCCTACTCTTCTTTCCCTAGGTAGGGGGTATTTAAAATTAAAAAGAAAAAAAGGGGTAAAGGGTTAATTCGTTCTTTATAGCCATTTCCTTAACAAGTGAATGGGAACATACTCTGGATCGGAATACGAAGAAAGTACTACTTGATAATTTCCACTAATTTCAAGTCCTTATTATGATTCCTTTTATGGGGCAAAATCTCTAATATCTTAGATTCCCCATTCTTAATCCTTTATGTACTTTAGTGTTCCTAACCCTTCACTAACTTTTGATGGATTCTTCTTATGATTATAAGTTATAGTAATAACTAGGAATATTCTAGTAATGGAATTCCATATCGCGAATCCTTTATTCTTGCCCGCTTCAAGATAGGATGACTAATTAAAAAATATCAATCTTGGGATAAAGAGTTTACACTGCTTATGTTTACTTCAACTTTTTTCTTGTACGTAGGAAATGAGATTTTTCTTTTTACTACAAATTTATAAGGTGTTTTGTTTCACTCATATAGCTATCTAGTTTAACTTACCAACCCGAATACGGAATAATAAAAGGAAGATAAATAGTTAATGGATTTTATAGGAAAAAGACCCCATTTTAACGAATCACACGTAGAGATATTGCTAGCACACAAAAAGTTAATGGTATTTCATAACTAATGGATTGAGCAGCAGCTCGTAGACCGCCTGAAAAAGAATATTTATTATTTGAGCTATATCCTGCCATAAGAAGACCGATAGGGGCAATACTTGAAATGGCAATCCATAAAAAAACACCAATACTAAGATCAGCTAAAACAAAATGATATCCCAAAGGGATAACTAAAAAACTTAATAAAATGGATATGACTGCTATAGAGGGTCCAATGCTAAATAAAGGAATATCCCCTCGGGATGGTAGTATATCCTCTTTTAAAAGTAGCTTAGTCCCATCTGCTATAGCTTGAAGCAGTCCCAGGGGGCCCGCATATTCAGGACCAATACGTTGTTGTATCGACGCGGATATTTCTCTTTCTAACCACACAATTACGAGTACCTCTATTGTGATTCCCAAAAGGAGGGTCAAAATGGGTAGAATCGATATGAGTCCATAGACTTCTTTTAATAATTCCGATTTCGAAAAAGAATTTATAGTTTCTACCTCTACCCTATCTATTATCATTTCAACGATCAACTTCTCCCATAATGATATCTATACTACCTAATATCGTCATGATATCAGCCAATTTCATTTTTTTAACTAGTTGAGGAAGAATTTGCAAATTAATAAAACCGGGTGGACGAATTTTCCATCTCCAGGGGAAAAGGCTATCATCTCCTACTAGATAAATTCCTAATTCACCTTTTGGGGCTTCCACTCTTACATAAAGTTCTTGCTTTGACAATTCAAAATTGGGTGAAGGTTTTTTACCAAGAAATCTATATTCAAAATCATTCCATTCGGAATTCTTTGCTTTCTTAAAGCGTCGGACTTCTAAATTCTCATAAGGGCCTCCAGGAATTTTTTCTACTGCTTGTTGAATTATTTTAATAGATTCCCTCATTTCACTGACTCGTACTAAATAACGAGCTAATGAATCCCCTTCTTTTTGCCACTGGACTTTCCAATCAAATTGGTTGTAAGATTCATAAGGATCCACTTTACGAAGATCCCATTGTATTCCAGAAGCTCGTAACATAGGTCCCGATAAGCCCCAATTTACTGCTTCTTCTCCCCTAATAAAACCTACTCCCTCAACTCGCTCTAAAAAAATGGGATTCTGTGTAATAAGTTGTTGATATTCAACAACTCCGCGTAAAAAATAATCACAGAAATCCAAACATTTATCGATCCATCCATAAGGTAGATCCGCGGCTACTCCTCCGATGCGAAAGTAATTGTGCATCATTCGCATACCTGTAGCAGCTTCAAATAGATCGTATATTAATTCTCTCTCTCTAAAAATATAGAAAAAAGGGGTCTGTGCGCCGAGATCCGCCATAAAAGGCCCAAGCCATAACAAGTGAGAAGCTATACGGCTCAGCTCTAACATAATTACCCTAATATAGCTGGCTCTTTGTGGTATTTGAATATTCTCCAAGAATTCTGGTGCATTTACCGTTATTGCTTCTGTAAACATAGTAGCTAAATAATCCCATCGTGTTACATAAGGTAAGTATTGTATAATAGTTCGGTTTTCCGCAATTTTTTCCATTCCTCTGTGTAAATAGCCTAATATGGGTTCACAATCAATAACATCTTCACCATCAAGAGTAACGATCAGTCGAAGAACACCATGCATTGATGGGTGTTGAGGGCCCATATTGACTATCATGAGATCTTTTCTTGTAAGCGGTAGACTCATATCCTTTCTTCCTTAATTCATTATTCCATGAAAATGGATTATTCCATGAATTCCTCAAAACGAGGCTCATCAAAATGCAAAATCTAAGACTACTATAAGACTACTAATAAAAAAAGAAAAAAATTCGAACGATTAAATTACTGCTCCCGAATATTCAACTGACTGATTAATTTCTTATAACGTACTCTATTTTTCTTTGCCAAATAAGCTAGCAAACGTCGACGTTTTCCCAAAAGTATTCGTAGACCTCTTTCGGATGAAAAATCTTTTTTGTGTAATTCCAAATGTGAAGCAAGTCTCCGTATCTTATTGGTGAAACTAAATACTTGAAATTCAACAGAACCTCTGTTTTCTTCTTTTTCTTCTTTAACCATAAATCCCAAAATTTTTCTACCTCCTTTCTTTTTCATATATTTTTCTGATCAGGAAAAATAAAAAATTATGTCAGTTATTTTGAAGTTATTCTAATCTCGTACACACAAAAATTTGCAATTAT